ATAGAAAAACCTCTGGTAAAATACCCACCAGTACCCGTAACCCAGCAAAGAAAGTACATTACATTAGGGATTGGCGACTTACCCATTCAGTGACTTTGGCACTGAATGGGTACTATCGGGTCGGGTGAATTAGAGAATAGACAGACGTCTGTTGGCATTCCAGCCTTCCTTCTCCTTTCAGGGCCTATCCGAAAGAGGATCGTACCTCTTGGTCGTGAATATCTGAATAGGACGAACCCGCCTCCGTGGATATCTTTGCTTCGGAACAAAGCAATTAGAATTAGGCTCGGTCAACTGGATATCCGCTGGATATCCGTATGGGAGATCTTCCATCCATCGACCTGAGACGAAGAGAAAGGTCTATCTATCTTCTTTAGTTATTCAATGAAACCAATGATTCGTTATTGGAGCAGATAGCAACAACCATTTCAGCGGACATGCGTATTTTCCGATGGATTTACATGGTTTCATTAGTCTAAATTGTTTGATGTAGCGAGTAATAGGCTCTTTCGCCGTTCAAGAATTCTTGTTTAAGCAGTTCATATCATCCACACATAGTGATCTAAGATTTCAATTCTTCCATGTTTCAGCAGTAGCATATTGTTCCACGGAGTTAAGGCCAAAAAGATGGAAGAAACAAGTGTTTCCACGACTCTACCATCCGGCCAATTCTGTTCCACTTAATCCCCTTTTCATGGGCACATATCTTTACGGCTAAGGAATGGGGAATCTTTCTCCTGTTACATGAATCAAATGTTTCATTTCATCCGGGAAAAGCCATCTCTTTCTCAACAATGTCTTTGTCATTTGATCCAATAGCGTTCCGTTAGATAGGAACAGATTTGATAAATACTGATAACTCTCGGATAGAGTATTAGAACGGAAAGGTCCATTAGATAATGAACTATTGGTTCTAAACCATCTCTGGCGATGAATCAACAATTCGAAGTGCTTTTCTTGCGTATTCTTGATGAACCAGCGTTTATATATAGATGTAGGAGGATTTGTTTGGGAAGCAATAAGCCCCTTTGACATCTCTTCATCTGCAAAGAATTCTCGACGTGAAAACACAGAGACAGAGGGCTGATCTTTGAATAGGGAAAAGAATGGATCCGCAGGGTCCCAAATGAATTGGCTTGTTCGAAAAAAGCCTTGTTCTTTGGAAGATCTATCTCGTGTCTGGTACTGCATGGTTCCACTCTGCAAGAACTCCGAATCATTCTCTTGAAGCTCATCCTCTTTATGATAAATGATCCATTTGCCCCGAAATGACCCAGTCCAATAGGGAAATCCCAATTCAGTGGGCCTTTCGATACAATCAAATAGATTAGGGCGCCATATTCTAGGAGCCCAAACTATGTGATTGAATAAATCCTCCTCTATCTGTTGCGGATCGAGGGCCCCTTCCCCTTCTTCAAACTCCGATTCGTATTTTTCATATAGAAATCTCTGATCAACGATAGAACAAGATCCATTTTGCATCATATCTAACTGATTCCTTGGTTCGGACCGAAGAAGTAATGTCACTCGATTATTATCAAACTGACTGCAATATTTTTCTGTCCGTGAGGATCCCGCCAGAGCCAGAGTGCCTTCTACTTCTAATAGTAATAATAGTAATAGGCCATGAACTAGATCAGAATCATTCTCAACGAATCCATAAGAAGTGATCCAATTTTTTTCATCGTGTCTGGATGAAGACCAAAGATCTTGAGCGACCGATCCGGCAGAACAACTCAAAAGATAAAGAAGTATCGTGAATTTCTTCATGCTCGTTCCAAGTTCGAAGTACCATTTGTACAAATAAGAATCCCCTCCCTTACATGATTTCTTCTTCATATAGATAGATATAGGATCTATGGGGCAATTACTTAGAAGTACATTTTGTGTAACAGCCCTTCCTATCTGATAGAAAAGGATCCCATGATCCTGAACCGATCTTATCTGGGATCGAAAATCCCAAGTTTTTCTATGAAGAGCTGATCTAATTGTATTAGTTTCTATAATGGATTTCTTCTGTGTAATACTAATTGATAGGGCCTCATTGATAAGTGCTACAAGATCTCGCGCATTGGAACCCATGGTTATGGACCCGAATCCGTTAGTATGGAACATCTTCTTTTCCAAGTGAAATCCCCTAGTATATGAAAGAATGAAAAAGTGCTTTCGTTGTTGTGGAAGAAGAAGCCTTCGTATCTTAATGCATGTATTTAATTTATTCGGAGCTATTAGAGCGGGATCCACTTTTTGGGGAATATGAGTCGAAGCAATAACAAGAATCTTTCCAGTGTAACATCTTTCACAATCCCTGGAGAGATAGTTCTCTAATAGACCGAGGGATAAGTAATTCGACTCATTCACATGCAGATCATGAATGTTTGGAATCCATATTATGCAAGGAGACATTGCTTTTGCTAATTCGAATTGAAGGGTGATATCAAATAGGTCTATTTTCGGCGTCATATACATAGTTAGCACATTCGTCATAGTTAGCAGCTCC